GAGAAATAATTGGAATTTTTGTATCCAACTTCTTGATAGTATTATCTATTAGAAATAAGTTTTCTAGCATTTGACTCCGTACCACGGAAGGATTTAATTGCACATTTGAAAGATAGCCTAGAAAGTCGAGAGAATATTTGCATAATTGCTTTATACGGACCCTTCCTGATTGAGACCATACGTAAAAATGATATTGCCATAAATAGATAAAGTAATATTTCCACTTATTCATCAGAAGAGGCGTATCTTTTGAAGCGAGAATAGATTTTCCTTGATATCTAACAAAATGTAGGAAGGGATCCTTGAACAAGCATAGGTTGTTCTGAAAATCATTAGAAAAAACTTCTACAAGATGTTCTATTTTTCCATAGAAATAGATTCGTTCAAGAAAGATTGCATAAGATATTGATCGTAAATGATAGGACTGATTACGGAGAAAAAGGAAAATGAATTCGCATTCACATATATGAGAATTATATAGGAAGAAGAATAATCTTGGATTAAAAATAGAAATGGATTTCTGTAAAGTACTAAGACTCTTCAAATTAAAATACTCGTAGAAAAAAAACCGTAATAAATGCAAAAAAGAGGCATCTTTTAACCAGTAGCGAAGGGCTTGAACCAAGATTTCAAGATGGATGGGGTCAGGTATTACTATATCTAACACAGAATTTAAATGTGAGAATTTGTCCTCTAAAAAAGGAAATATTGAATAAATTGATTTTAAATTATGAGATTTTGCTACTTCTTTCGCTTGTAAATAAGATACTGATCGTAGCGAAAATGGAATTTCCACAATGACTGTAAATCCTGCCGATATTATTTGAGAATACAAATTATTATTGTGCCCAAAAAATGGATTTTGTTTTGAATCATTAGCAGAAATAAACAAATGATTCTCTTGATACATTCGAGTAATTAAACGTTTCACAATTAGTGAACTGGATTTATTGTCATAACGCACACTTTCCAACAAAATGGATGATTTATTTCTATTGAAAACAGAATCATGAGCAAGCGCATAAATATACTCCCGAAAAATAAGCGGGTATAGGAAGTCATATTGGCGAGATCTATTTAGTTCTAAATAGAGTTGTTGAAATTCCTCCATTTAAAAATCCATTTGAACCAAAGCAAGGGTGGGGGATCTAATCAGTTATCAAATGATACATAGTGCGATAGAGTCAAACCAAGGTATTATCATAGTAAGAATAAACAATAATAGATACCTCGAAGATAGGTGGATTCATCAACGGATTCTCTACCCTCTCTTTTTCTATTTAATTGATGTATGTTTGTTCTAGGATAAGAAGATGGTTAGAAATCCTTTATTTTATTTTTTTTTCAACCTAATCGCTCTTTTGATTTTGGAAAAAAAAGATCTTTTCTTTATCAATATACTGCTTCTTTTACACATTCATGCTTAATCCATAATAAATGGGGAATAACTACTAGAATAGTTAGGACTCAAAAAAAAAATCAATAATCCACTCATGAGAAAGATCTTTACCCCATTAGGCACTAATTTAGTTTTAACGGTTAATTAGATCGGGTAATCGTTCAAATTAAGAAAAGAAGCTCGTTGCTTTTTGTTTTCCCAGAATTGGGTCCCTAGGACTCTATCCATTTATTCACTCGACCAAACTTTAAATTAAATTCATTTTTTTTTTGTTACAAAAAAATAGATTCTTAAAATTCTTTATTGATACGACATGCTATTTTTTCCATGTATTCCTTTCAGGATCAGTCGCGGTCTTAGAAACTCTACCGATGGTATGGACGAATCCCTTTCTTCATACAAATGTGTAAAAGATGCTAGCCGCACTTAAAAGCCGAGTACTCTACCGTTGAGTTAGCAACCCCCAAAAGAAATCAAATGTGGAGATATGACCGGAATCAAAAATGTGGAATTTCATAACGCAATCAAAACGTTCAATTAGCAAGAAATTGAATAAAATTCAAATTTCTACTCGATTCTAAGCATTCGTTCAGATCCGCTAAAAATACAAGAAATTTTTATATAAAATAAAAACATAGAACTCGAAAAAGTGAAAATTGATAGACCACTTCTTGTGTTAACCATTATTATTCATTAATAAACTTCTTCTATCACGCAAAAAAATATCACTTCTTGTATCTTGTATCACAACAAATTCAAAGAATCCATAAGTAAAAACCGAATCTCTGGGGCATGGATAAGGATAAATAGAAATGGATCTATTTATCTACGATCGAATTATATTGGTTTGATACATTGTTGTCAATATGATTGTGAATGTTTAATATAAATGGTTATAAAAGAATAGAAAAAAACTATAAGAATCAAATTAAAAAATAGATTTCAATTTTTTGATTCTTTTTTTTCTTAGTATTTTATTATAAGAAATAAAATACTAAGAAAAAACTATGAATAGAGCAAAGGAGGGGGAGGAAATAATAAAGAAAAATTTATTCAAAGCTATATATGAGTCATCCACACACACCCTCTTTTTTGTATTTCATTAATTAAAAATGAATGTAATTTTGTTAACTAAAACTAAGTTTTAGTTCTGTAAACTCCCGCCTTCTTTAAAATATCATGAACAGTTCCTGTAGGTTGAGCGCCCCTTTCAAGGAAATATAAAATAGCAGGAACATTCAAATTGGTTTGATTATATATCGGATCATAAAAACCCACTTTTCGAAGATCTCTTCCTTCTCTTCGGGATCGAACATCAACTGCAACGATTCGATAAACGGCTCATTGGGATAGAATAGATTAGATGGAATTGAATAATAAATACCCCCCCCAGAAACGTATAAGAAGTTTTCTCCTCGTACGGCTCGAGAAAAAAAAAATGATTAGAAGTTCTATCTATGTATACATGAAATTACAATGTCAAATTGATCCATAATCCAGCAAATCCATGGGACATTTAACTCCTTCTTTTTTTCTTTTTCCTTATTATTTTTTCGAAAAAGCAAAAAACATTCGTACTCTCATAACTCAAGTTGGATAACTCTCAAATAGCTCCAAAAATCCTTAGCTATTTTTTTTTATTGAGTGGTCTCTAACCCCCTTTTTGTTTGTCTTGTTTAGAATCTAGTTTGATTCCTTATTCCGATCTAGTGATTGAGACAATTGAAAACGGTATTTCCTTGTTCCAGGATCCTTTATCTTTAACTTGAATCATTGGGTTTAGACATTACTTCGGAGATCTTTAATCATTTGAAAAAATGGCAGCAACATGCCCCTTTTTTTCTCTTTTTTGTGTTTGTGATCTCTTTCTATCAAAGAATCATATGAACAATTGATTCCCGCATGAGAATCTTTTGATCGAAAGAGTTTTACCAATTCCAACTAGTTTGCTTTTTTTTTCTGACTTGAAAATGCTTTGAATCAGACCCTTTCCATTTCTATATCAAAAATAGACTTATCTACGAAGTTGTTCCAACTTATTGATTTGTATTAACTAACCCTAGATCCTTTCCCTTTAAAAATGAAATAAAGATTTTCTACTCGAGCTCCATCCTATACTATTTATATCTCAACCCAACAAAAACATGGGTTCTGATAGAACATAAGAAAGAATGTCGAGCCAAGAGCACCTTCATTTCTAGATAAAAAAAGGTGGTGGTTTTAATATCCACAGCAAATCGATCATGTCCTTCAAGTCGCACGTTGCTTTCTACCACATCGTTTCAAACGAAGTTTTACCATAACATAAGATTCCTCCAGTTTTTAATAGGTATGTAAGTAATTGATTGAATTACGGAATCATGAATAGTCATCGGTTCAGTCAGTACGTAGTAATCTATAGTTCTTCCTAATATACTTAGAGACTTATTTTATTCTTCTATATGAATAGATTATGAATAGATGAAAATAAAATATTAAAATAATAAATTAGGTAATTTATGATGAAGAAAAAGTTTCAGTAAGAATTAAAATTAACTCTATTTTTCTTGTATGAATGCAATATATATATTTTTTTATTTTTGTAATAAAAAAGAAAAATATACCAGGAATATTCTCAATTTTAAATAATAGAATAGATTCGACAATCTCACATTTTTTCAATTCAAGTACTAACTAAAGGCTTCTAAAAAATCAATATAAATATTGAATTGAAAAAATTTCCTATTTTATTTGAATAAAGTTTGACCAATAGATTCTATTTGATTACCATAACAGAGAGAAATCCATATATATTGAGATTCAAATTGAACCATAGATGATTTAAACGGGCTAGTTAGATGGAAAAATAAATCCCATTTTTTTAGATTGAATTGGATAAAAAAGATTAATGAAGTAGAAAGTTGAATTTCACTGTTTTTCTTTTATTTCATTCTGAAATAGAAAATCAGAATGACAAAGTATAGGAAATTTGCGTATCCAGAAGAAATTCTGGATATTTTATGTTAAATATTTAGTTTCTGTTTAGTTTCATATCTATAATTAAGGTAAGGATTCACAAACAAAACAAATAGTAATATTCAAAAAAAAATTGCACTATTAGGTTAGCAATCCCTATGTATAAACATTCCCTCCTTTTTTTGCGAGGCTTCTTTGGCTTGAGTTGAGGTCCAACTAATCTTTCTCGAAAGTAGAGCAGATGGGATATATGAATCACACCCGCGTCAATTGTTAATGGAATTCCAATTATTTATTAGAACCAAACACCAAATAACCTAAGAGGTTCAAAGAAAAAAAAAAAAAAACATCTTTTCGTATCTAATTTTATTTTTTATTAATGAGATTGATTTGGACTGGGCATAGACAGATATTCAAATTAATATCTTACAGTACTGATTAACCCCTATCTACTCTCCCAATTGAATTTTATGGGAATGATGAATCATAAAAGAATGCCCGATATTTGACTCTTATTCTTCTTATCTTAAAAAGTAGTTAAGAAAGATCCACCTTTTTCTTTTGTCTTTATTCTGATATAGAAAACAAGTATACTCTGGGACGGAAGGATTCGAACCTTCGAATAGCGGGACCAAAACCCGTTGCCTTACCACTTGGCCACGCCCCATTTTGATTTCTATTTGAAACTACTAAAGAGTAATATGGGTATTCCTTTTTCGTCAATTCCAGTTCCTAAAATGTATGAAATAGATTGGTTTATTGTTAGGATTTTGACACGTCTAGATATAGAATTCAATCGAATTTATTGATCATTGTATAGAATTCAATTAAGATATTGTATGAAAGTCTCATTTCTTCAATTCTCTTCTAAAATCAAAACAGAAGGGCTTTTTTGATTGGATGAGTTCAAAGAAATATGTTTTTTTTTAATCAGACTTATTTTCCTTTCTTTGTTTTTTCCTTATCTCAAAATATATTAATAACTTAATCAAAAGAATATCCAAGAAAAAAAAAATTGTTATGCTTAATATCTTTAATTCGATCAATATTTGTTTTAATTCTATGCCGTTTTCGGGTAGTTTTTTATTCGCCAAATTGCCCGAAGCCTATGCTTTTTTGAATCCAATCGTCGATGTTATGCCAGTAATACCTCTTTTCTTTTTTCTCTTAGCCTTTGTTTGGCAAGCCGCTGTAAGTTTTCGATGAGATCCTTAATACTGTCCTAGAAAAATGCATGATTTATTCGAGAAAAAACTTCTAACAATTGATAAAATCAGATTAAGTATAGGTCTTACAGTATGAAGGAACGCTCAATTCAAACTTTGAAATTTTTTGATAGCCGTGATAAATCTGGGTTACCCCATTTCCTCATTCCGACCCGTTTTTAATCGCAAAGACTACTTAGACTTGGAGTCCACCACTAACTATGAACGAAATTTTTTTGTAATGAAAGACTCAATTCTTATTGCAAATAAATTTTTGAAACTCTTTTCTATTTCTACAATTTCTAGAAAGAAACCGCTCTATTTCTTGGTGTCAAGGTCAACGAGATAGGATATGTGGTCTAAAAACAGGGAATCTATTCTCTCTCTTTTTTTTTTTTTTTTTAATGATCTTGGAGATTGTGTAATGCTTACTCTCAAACTCTTTGTTTACACTGTAGTAATATTCTTTGTTTCGCTCTTCATCTTCGGATTCCTATCTAATGATCCAGGACGTAATCCCGGGCGCGAAGAATAAAACAAAAAAAGTGGAGTTCCTTGCTTCATTAAATGATATTAGGATTTGGTGGATCGATTCGACTGTAAAAAACCGAAACGGAAAGAGAGGGATTCGAACCCTCGGTACGAATAACTCGCACAACGGATTAGCAATCCGACACTTTAGTCCACTCAGCCATCTCTCCTAATTGAAATTGAAAAAGGATAATTACTATGTTACAGTTCACAAAAAAGAATGATAATGCTTAAAAAAAAAAAAGCTCTTCTTTCATTTTACATTTTATTCTTTCTTTTCTTATTATATATTTCTTATTATATATATATATATATATAGATTTTATCTAATCTATTTGAAATAGAAATTCAAATAAATAGATTATTATATAGATACCACTTTTATCAACAATTTCATTCCATTTTTTTTTTATAAAGATATAAAAATATCTTTTTGATATTAAAAAAAAGGGGGGCTTTTTTGAGTTCGAATTTCCACGGCTTGGCCTGGTCAGCCCGACCCGGCCGGGCTCTTTTTTTTTTTTAATCCAATCCATTTTTTTTTATCTATGATTATCTGCGATTCCTATAATTCCGCAATCCCCTTTGCTTGCTGTAGCAAAAAAATATTGGTATTTTTTAAAATCAAAGTAAAAGAATAATCCGAAGCAGAAAAGGATTCTTTCTGTTCCTATGATATAATATATAACCAAAAAGACATTTCTATTCTTTCTTTTCTTACTTCTTCATTATTCTGATTTATTATATTACTAAATAGCCAAAATTTTTTGGCTAAATAATAAAAAGAAAAAAAGCTACTAAGTGTCCCTTTGATCAAGTCTTCTAACGAAAGACGGCAACGCTCTCATTTTCAGGATTTTTTCTCATCCTATCTTGAGGACGCCAGAGTCCCTTGTTCGACAAAGAGTCCCTTTATAGACAATAATCACATTTATATACAATAATCACATTGTAGCGGGTATAGTTTAGTGGTAAAAGTGTGATTCGTTCTATTAACCCCGTCAGTAGTTAAGGGGTCTTTCGGTTTGATTCATATTCCGATTAAAAATTTTATTTCTTTAAAGGATTTAATCCCTTATCTCTCAATGAAATATTCGAGGAATAATATACATTCTCGTGATTTGTCTCCAAAGGTCAATTATAAATTGAAAAATTGGATTATGAAATTACGAAACATAATTTTTTTTTATTGGATCAATACTTCCAATTGAATAAGTATGAGTAAAAGATCCATGGATAAAGATAGAAAAGTCGATTTCTAATCGTAACTAAATCTTCCATTTTTTTTTTTGATAGGATAGATTGAAGCAAAATAGCTATTAAATGATAACTTTAGTTTACTAGAGGCATCGACACCCTTTTTTAGCTCGGTGGAAAAAGAATAAACTTTTCCTAAGGATTCTCAAAAAA